TAAAAGCGAATTCTCCCTAGATACATCAATTCCATTAAATTACGAATCGATTCCAATTCCGAAGAGTATGGATTAGGCTAAAGATTGAAAAACTATTTGCATACTTCAACTACACCTAAGTTGTAGTACATTCACTGGCTTGAAAACTAATTTTTTGGTAAATCAAGCCCGAAATGCTTTTGGAGAATGTCTAATATCTGTTTTAGATCTTCTCTGTGAAAGTGTTCCATTTTCATAAGATCTTCTTGACTATTATTTAAAAGGTCTAATAATGTAGATATATTATACCTTTTGAGGCAATTATAGACCCTGGGTGGCAAGTCTAATTGATCAATAAAAATTGATTTTAATGCGATTTTTTTTTTTTTTCTTATTTTAACCAATTGATCAGGAAGGATAGAGGGGCGTAAAGGACGCATATGTTGATTATCCTCGAAATGTAAGTTTTCCTCTTCTGTCTGTAAAAAGGGAATAAATAAATCAATTAAATTTCGGGAGGCCTCCTGAAGTGCTTCTTTTGGGGTTAAACTTCCATTGGTCCATATTTCAAGAAAGAGGATCTCGTGTTTTTCATTTCCCGTTCCATAAGAATGAATACTATGATTAACGTTTCGAATAGGCATGAAGATAGCATCTATAGGATAACTTCCATCTTGGACGTTATTAGAGGTTTTTATAAAATATCCACGATTCCTCTCGATTTGTAATCCAATACCCAACTCAATTGGTTCCGTCAAGCTAGCTATCTGCTGTGTATTATCAATGATTTTTACATAAGGCGGTGCGATGATATCTTTGGCGGTTATATATCCAGGCCCCCTGACACAAATGGCTGCCTCACACGTTCCATATAGATTGCTTCTCAATACAATTTCTTTCAAATTCATTAAAATTTCATGGACTGATTCTTGAATACCCACTATGGTAGAATATTCATGCGGTATTTTCACAGATTTTGCGCGTGTGATACATGTTCCTTCTATTTCTCCAAGCAAAGCTCGGCGCATTGCAATGCCTATTGTGTCAGCTTGACCTTTCAGAAGTGGGGATAGAATAAATCGTCCATAAGAAAGAGTTTTACTGTCTGCTCTTGATTCAACACACTTCCACTGGAGTGTCCGAGTCTCTATTCTTACTTGCTCTCGAATCATAATAATATTATTTGATCAGCTCATTGAATTATTTATTTCTCTTGTTTTTCTTGCTGTTGCAATCTCGTCCATTTTGATTTTTACACACGTCTTTTTTTCGGAGGTCGACAACCATTATGGGGCAAAGGAGTTACATCCCGTATAAAAGTTAATCGTATACCACTTTTGCTAATAGCTCGTAATGCTGCGTCTCTCCCCAGACCGGGACCTTTTATCAAGACTTCTGCGCGTTGCATCACTACGGTACTAATAGCGGTTACTGCTGTGGTTTCAGCAGCAAATGGTGATGCTTTTCGTTTACTCCGGAACCCACAATTACCAGCTGAGGACGAAGAAACCACTTGACCTCGGACATCTGTAACAGTTACAATGATATTATTAAAACCTGCTTGAACATGAATAACCCCTTTTGGTATTCTACGTATACTTTTACGTCGACGCCGGGGCCTACGTGAAAGCAATTTCAGTCTCGCTTTTGCCATATTTTATCATCTCATAAATATGAGTCAGAGATCCATGGATCTATCCATTTTTGAATATCGGTCCTTTCGCGAGGTTGATTATCCTTGTCTTTGTTTATGCCTTGGGTTGGAACAAATTATTCGAATTCGGCCCTGACGGCGTATTAATCGACATTTTTCACAAATTTTACGAACAGAGGCTCTTATTTTCATATTTGCCGACTTTTTACCTTAATTCTGAATCTACATCTTGGAAGAAAATAAGTTTCTTGAAATTTTGCATTTACAATCATATTGAATGAATGTTGAAGTTGAAAAAAAATACCGACATTTTTGATTCTTATTTTTCGCAAAGTACAAAATTCGACTAATTAAAGACTCGTATAATAAACCTAAGTGGTAGCTTTCCCGAAATATAACCGAGAATTAGATCATTGAATTAGATCATTAGTATCAAATGAACCCATAAAGATCTCATTGAGAACGGATTCGTTAATGAAACTTTCCGGAATCACTTTATGTTTTTCAGTTAAACGAAAACCTCCTTTATTCCGGATCCACTTCTTTATTCTGGACGATCTAAAATAATGGATGTCGTTTTAGAAGATGAGGGCGTCGATGAGAGACAATATTAGACAACCTGTCCCTTTTTTTGTCACAAATCGAACGTTGCGAATTTGATTTGGATATTAGAAAGAGGGATTACCATACATAACACAAACATTCTCCGCCTATTTTTTCTAATCGAGCCTCTCGGTCTGTCATTAAACCTCGAGACGTAGAAAGAATTACAATCCCCATCCCGCCTAAAATTCTAGGAATTTGTTGATAGTTAGAATAGATCCGTAGACCGGGTCGACTGATGCGTTTTAAATTTAAAATTTGGCGATTTTTATAAGGCTCATTGCGATTTCTTCTATAGCGTAGGGTTAAAACCAAAAAAGATTTGTTGTTTTCGCAATGTTTTCTCACGTTTTCGATAAAACCCTCGCGTAAAAGTATTTTTACAAAATTTTCGCTGAGATTTGTAAATGCTATTCGAACCACTCTTTTTGTATTCATCTCAGCATTTCGTATCGAGGTTAGTATGTCAGCAATAGTATCTTTAGCCATAATGAATTAAAGTATGGGTCCCTCCCAATTTTTATATAATATATAATCAACATGTTTTTCTTGTTTTTCTTTGGTTATGACTATCTATTTTTCAAGGTATATGCGTGAGACACAATCGACTAATTTCATTTTACTTGATTTTTTTTTTTTCAAATAACTAAGCAAAACATAACAATATGCTTTCTGGAATGAGATTATCATGGAACAAGATTGGAGTCTCATTTTATAATACTTCGGGAGCTAATGAAACTATTTTAGTAAAATTGAACTGTCTCAATTCCTCTGCAATCGCACCAAAAACTCGAGTGCCTTTTGGATTGCCTTCTTGATCAATGACAACTGCAGCATTGTCATCATATCGTATTATCATACCGTCGTCGCGTTTGAGTTCTTTACAAGTCCGTACAATTACAGCTCTGACCACTTCTGATCGTTCTAGCGACATTTGCGGAACTGCTTCTTTAATCACAGCAACAATAACGTCACCAATATGAGCATATCGACGATTGCTACTTCCTATGATTCGAATACACATCAATTTGCGAGCCCCGCTGTTATCCGCTACATTCAAATAGGTCTGAGGTTGAATCATATCATTTTTTTTATTATTTTTTTTAGGAAAAGTATAAGGACGAAGAAAAAAAGAAATATTGTTTGTCCAAAAAAAGAAAACCTACATCGGTAATTCGTTTGTATCCCCAAAAGCGATTTTTTTGGCTTTTGCCTTTTTCTTTTGCATTTCCCAATTTTATCCTGAAAGAATGAATTGAGTTCGTATAGGCATTTTAGCCCCTGCTATTGAAATGGCCCTTCTAGCTATATTCTCTGTTACGCCACCGATTTCATAAAGTATTCGACCTGGTTTAACAACAGCTACCCAATATTCAGGCGATCCTTTACCCGAACCCATACGTGTTTCGGCGGCTCGGACTGTAACCGCTTTGTCTGGAAATATACGGACCCATATCTTGCCACCGCGGCGTGCATTTCGTGTCATTGCCCGTCGGCCTGCTTCTATTTGTCGAGATGTAATCCAAGCGGGTTCAAGTGCCTGAAGAGCATATTTACCGAAACAAATAGAATTACCTCGATAACAAATTCCCTTCATTCTTCCTCTATGTTGTTTACGAAATCTAGTTCTTTTGGGGTTATAGTTGATGGTTGGGGTTAAATTCCATCTCTACTCCAGAATCGGACGTGAGAGTTTCTTCTCATCCGGCTCCTCGCGAATAAAAAGATTCAAAAATAGGTCATTTTAAGGAAATTTAGATATAATAGAATTTGAATTAAGATAGACTTGTTGATATCCAGAGATTTCATAAGTAGAAGTAATATATCGAAGTATGGAGTTCAGTCAATCGATCTTAAATCGGGTAGTAATTTGTATCTTCTTTCTATTATATAATATATAATGAAAGACCTAAAAGAACAATATATATATATATATACATTATATATAAAATTTCTTTGGTTTTGATCATCGTAAAAGGAATTTTTCTTTTGTTTTCTTCTTGAATTTAACCGACTTAGTGTGGTTAATTGACCCAAATTTAGTAATTCAAGAAAAGAAAGTTTTCGCGGGCGAATGTTCACTCTTTCAATTCAATTTAGATTTCTCTTGGAGCCAGAATTTCTAACTTTTTCGAAGAGATGAATTGGTCTTGGGTCCGTTCCGCCATCCAGATCAATGAATCATTATCGTGTTCAATCGAATTTTTTAGATCCACAGGTTCCGTCGTTCTCATCGCTTCTTATTTAATGTTTAGGTCTGAATTCTGCAATGGAGCTCACTGAAAGTTGTGCGTGAGTCAATCTTCTCAGTCTTTATTGACTCGAAGCTCTTGATTTTTTGTTCTCTGGACAGATTCATTCTTAGTCTGGATGAATCTGTATTAATGCTTTCTTACATTGCCCTTTTTATGAGATGGCTCATAGACCTTACATATTCCATATTGGAATTAGATAGCATCAATCGTCTTTTTCTTTCTTTCTCTCATCCTTCCATTTATCTATACCCTTATTTTCTTTTCTTGATTTCAATTCACAACTTAGAATCTGATTTTTTGGTTTTTTTAGGAAAAAAGTTTCAGTTGCTACAAGGATATGACTGATTTGTTATATCTTGACTGATTCTTTGGATCCAGATAATGCGAAGTGATGAATTGGGTATTTTTCTGGAGTTATTAGTTTTGACTCGCATTGACTTTTTTACTAACCCGAAAAAACCAACGAGTCACACACTAAGCATAGCAATTATTTAAAGCATTAAATTTTA